CCGTTCGAGTTTTGCTTCTATAGAGAAGATGAGACGCTCAAAATGAAAGTGTTCGCAACGCATACCGAAAGGGTACCAATGAAGCCGACCATTAATGACTAGTTCGAAGACCAAGAGCGCAAAAAGAATATCATATTAAGGGAGAGGTAATCCCAATTTCAGAGAAGAGGAAAAAAGTCCTCCGTCATAGGCGGCCGAGGGTACCTTCCTAGAGGTTCTTTTTAATTTGAATCAGGTCTCCTCACTTATGTTTATGCTTATGATAATATATGCCGATCCCTAATCTCACAAATAGATTTCGACCCAATCTCCCCTTTGTGAAGCAGATCATGAGTGTATTCCGCCTACATTTGTTAGGTTCTTTGATTCTGTAAGTTTGTCTTGTTTAGATTGCACGAGAGCGCCTTTTTTACTTTATATCAAAAATAGAGATTTAAATAATAGGTAACCTTCATCAATAAACCTTGCATAAGAGATAGATCCTGCTGACTTGAACTGAGCAAGAATTTCATTTGTATTTGAGCGTAAAAGCGAAGGTTGGAAACCTACTGGTTCAGCCAAGAACCAGAAACCGAATGAAGGAAGCGAAGATCAGAGTCAAAATATGCCGTGGAGAAGAGCTTACTTATGAGCGGAAGACGAAGTCGCAGGGGAACCTGTGGCTGGATTGAATCCTTCGCGAATACATGAACCGCTTTAACAAAGAAGCCCTCGAGGTTAATAACCAACTCGATTCTATTTCGTCCTTTGTTCCCCGAAAGAAACCTCCCGGCAAGGCCTAGGAAAGCCCTCATCTCTTTTTCGTGGTCATCGAGCTCGTCGGAGAAATATACCCTCCCTTATTCATCGCTCTTATCGGCTAACGATCATTAGGCGAAGCGGTTGAATCATCGCCGTTCTTAACCGAGCTAAGCATGCCTTTACGCGTGTGCCCGCAGTTTATTGCGGAGAATTGGTTGTTGATTGCGGAGAATCAGTTATTGGCAATTCATTTCTCCCCTAACATGTACTCAATCTCACTTCCACTTGCCTGAATCGGTACCCTTTGATATATGGAAGCGTGAGTTGATGCTTATTATCTTACTTGTGCTTTAGATTTGATTGAATGAAGGTGGACGAAGCATTGGGTTTCGATAATTAGCAGACCTCAGGACATAAAATGAACAGGGATTCGATAAACGAAAGTATGTATACCGTAGGGGACAAGGTGCATGGTCCTACTATTAACCCTGTTGTCACCTTACTTGTTGGATCCTGGTACAAACGATCTAGCCAAATTACCTGTACTCTAGAAGAGTAGCCCCCCGTCATTATCAATGAATTCCCATTTTCCGCTGATGCAGGCAAAGGGATAAAAAACCTACTTTGTTTGTGAAACGTCAAGTCCCGCCTGCTTATGCGTACCTTCGTTAACTGCAAGGGTTGTCGTAGGCTCACTAAAATCTTTTTGAGTGCATGTTTCTCATCTGATCGCCTGCCAGGTTAGCGAATCCCTTCGTTTGAATTCTACGAATTGGCGTGGTGGATTCTCTCTTTGGATTCTCAGAATGTGTGAAAGGAACTCTATTCTTGGCCCTAACGATAAGAGAACGATCAAGCAGAAAGAGCATAAGGAAGGTACAGCCCAACTATGAGGTACATCAGATAAACAACCTTTACTTAACCAACCTATTTTACTGAAGCAACGGCAGGTCATGGAATCTTCTAGAGATTCCCAAAGTTTATTCTTCCTCTCCACGCACAGGCAGATCTTAGGCTTTCTGTTCTTTGGTCGTTTCATTATGCCAGCTAATCCAGTTAACTGATGCTTTTTAGTAAGCTAAGCTGTTCACCTCAGTAACGCGTGGGAATCTGCCGAACTTATTACAAGAAAACCCCTTCTTTATGTTTACTTCGGGGGTTCTCCTCCATCGGTCAATGTATTCTTACTTACCGAAAAGAAAGACTAGTTAGGTACCGTAGGTAGAGCATATTCCAACACTTCGGATAACCACTTGACATTGGCACCTTGGCCAGGTAGATCCGTCCCACTCTCCGGACCTCACCTCTGCTTTTTTGGAGTACGGGCTGACTCGGAAGGGCAGATAAAACAGAACCTGTCAGTTACGCCTTTAGGGGCCGCCACGTATAGCTTTAGTTTATGCTGTAGCATCGGTTCTTGCTCTGGTTACGAATGACCCAATCTATCTACGGCAACCACCCCTACTTTTAGTAGATGGAGATGCGCACCTAGGAAAGCGCGGAATAGACCTACGTGTCGGCCAGTGCCGGGGCAGAGATAGGGACCATGAAAGCATGGGATTCAATCGAACCTTTTCGGACAATTCCTAACGCAGAAGAGGGATGCTAATAAGCTGACAGCTCAGGCATGGCTTCAATAGCGAAAGAAGTTCTTTCTGATTTGAATCAAGAAAGACAATGAATTTACGAGATCTTGATCCCCTTCACTTGTGAACAACAGGGACCCATTCTGTTGATTGCTTCTCTGCCCCAGCTCTAACAAACTGGTTTTTCTTTCTCACAGAATTAGGGAAATCATTAGATTCTTCTTCCTTCTTTCGGTAACATATACCGAGATAGGCTGGGAAATCCCCCTTCGAAAGACAGGTGGCAACTTGACCTCTAAGTAAGGACAGGAACGCCCGTGCCCAATCAAACACCACAATCATGAAAAGCACCTGAACCGAGACCTAAAGCTGAACCGCTGAAGGAACCTCTTTCCGTTGTTAAAGCAAGTACGCTTTTCAAGCTTTTTCCTTACTCTTACTAAAGCAGGCACACGCAAAACTCTCTATTTGGCTTTTCACTGAAACCAATACGTCTAAACATAAGGTAGGTGCTTTCACGACTCACTAAACGGGGGATCAAAATCTTTGCGCAGTAGAGGAGTCAAAAGCGGAGGACGAAGCGAATGTAGAGGACACAGCAGATCCCCACAGGGAAGGAAGATGGACTGGACTCACTCTCATTCATGGCATGGGCAAAAGCAGCCCTAATGACTTTCAGTGAAGATATGCTTATACGGCGAAGTCAGTCACAAAGTCTATGTTCGTAGGCTTTCACTCTAAGCCGACCATCCAAAAAGGATGTGCACAATTGATCATTGACCGCAGTCTTCTCTTTTATCTCCCAATGTGGGGAACTTTTTTCGGTTTTTTTCTCTTCAGCACAGCACTCAAGGGTGATGCATGGCGTCATTACTGAATCCTTTCTTTGACCTTTCTTTTCTATAACGAAAAAAGCCCTCCTCTCGGTGATGTGGGTGAGAAACCCAAAGCAGAAAAGCTCAGCAAGCCAATGGCTCAACGGTTCTCACCACCCTCCTCTGGCGCAAACACCGTTTGCTGCGCTGTGCTCATCGCGAGAAGCCGGGGAACTCTCTTGGGTGGACTTCAAGCGCGATGATAGTCAGTCTGAAGTTTTCTACTATGCCTTATTAGTTCAAAGACCGGGCTTGGGGGTTGGTCTCAGTGGTCAAAGAAAATGTACTAGTGTGCTGTCTTAACATGCAGAAATTGTATTAGACTGCTAGCTTTACCAGCGGTAGGAGAGTTAAAAGACGGTACATGAGCGAAGTAGGATCCTCTTTTTTTGTAGCCCATCGACGATATTCTTTGGTTTTGGTACATAACAATTTGCATAAGCAAAGTCGAATATTTGTTACAAATCTAGATCCCGCACTCTCATCTCTAGTCTCTAGCTATCATCTTAGTATATTAGTCAAATATATCTTGTACTTTCTTGGGCCTAACTAAGAAAAGAGAACAAGAGAAGAAAAGCAAAAGCAAATACGACTTTCAGCCAGGCTGCTTCATTCAAGTCTAGGACTTAGGCAAGACTTATCAATCGAGTAGTTATAAAGCAGTTTAATCGCATTTAGCGTCTCTCACTTAGCTCTGATCTGGTGTCGTCGCTCACAGTCCAAGAAGAGTAGTCCTTTCATTGGCTAGGGGGATTACGCTTAATGGGATAGACCGATCATCGCTTCCTTCCTCTACTAGTTCTGGAGTCAAGCCAGCAAAGAAGTAGACTCTTTCCTTTTTCACTGGCTAGCATCATAGGGATATTCGACGTTTCATGAGATAGTATAGTTCTAGACTAAAGCTAGCAAAAAACAAGACTGAGGTCGATAGGGGCATTACTAGTAATTGCTAAGGTGCTTTATGAAGTATTAACCACGCTCATCTCCAGTCGCCTTTGTGATTTCATATACTATTCCCGTATGCCATATCTCTTATTCAATCTTGCTATACGTCCAAGCTCTCCCCCATCGGTAGTTGGAAGCAGAACTGAGACTGGCTGTGACTGAAGGAAAAGGGAGCTAGGTGTGATAGGAGGGCACGGTTAAACAGGTAAGCGAAGGCTCTCTCTCTCGCTCTGTGGTCTTGTGTGAACTCCTTTCCGCCCATTATTGATCTTCACTCTAAGTGAGCAGGTCAAAGCAGTTGAGGTGATAGCAATAGTAAGCAGGGAAGCAGAAGCAAAAGGTCTTCAAAGAACTTTTGTGTAATAAAGCTTCTTGGTCTCATTTCATTGGTCTCTAAGGCAAAGTCTCGCTTAATCGTTCATCGATCTTTTTCTGTAAGGCCTCGGGCCCCACGAATTCCGATTTCTGTTTTTGTTTGTATTAAAGTGTTGGTAGCTTCTAGCCTCGAGCTGGAAAGTCTCATGGGGGTACTATAGATATAGCATAACTCTCTAAATGAGACTCAATCTATACAATCAATCAGTATGTGCAATATACCGGTCTTTGCGATATGCTCTTTCAAAAAGATCACAGATCTTCCCGCTTAGCTGCACTGCTCTCTGAGCTCTTTTGTCCGCTATCGCTTCCTCTAGTACTAGCTCTGATCTCTCTTCAGCAGTTGCAGTACGAGTCTTTCATTCATCTCCTGCCCTTTATAGTCGTAATCGCTAGAAACTCTATATCATTGGCAATTAATTGGCATTGACGTAATCTTTTTTCTCCTGTCGGAAGGGGGTCCTGTCGAAAGCAAGAAAAGGCATTGCAAATGGCGTGCCCTTACTCTAATTATAAATAAAGCTCTTTTGCGCTCTTGGCCAGGCCTGTAACAAGTATCTAAAAAATGTTTTCTTTTCGGCCGGTCAAAGCAATGACTTGAGTGAGTAAGGAAGTAGGACCTTTTTACCCCGGCTGTGAGTTATTACTGACCCCTCTCTGTCTCTCCCCCGCGCTGTGAATGAAGTGAGTAATTCGTTGGTGCTTGCCCTTCAGTAAGTAGTTCGGATGGCTGGATACATGCTACGCTCTGCCACGCTTGCCTGACCGCGAGAAGCCTTAGGGTAAAATAATCTTTAACAGCAATTTGAGAGCATCTTTGGAATTGAAAGAAGGGGCTAACCTGACTTTCACTTTCAAAAAAAGAGAAAACTGGACTTGCACTTTAAGAAATGGAATTGCGATGAGCCAGAAGTTAGAATATCGCCTAACCACCTGTCTCCGTCTCCCGTAGTTCCCCCCAGAAACATCCGTTTGCCTACTTCTACTCTGGCCGGGGGTAACAGTCTTTTTGAGAACCAAGTGGCCCTTGAGGAAGACCTTCAGAAAACCCCTCTAACTCGGGGAAAGGAATTCAAGCCCTTAAAATGAGTCAAGTCTATGATAGGTACCAATAGTCTTTATGGCGCGCTTACCCCTTATGCAAAGCACCAATGACTTCGGTCTTCTGAAAGGGGCTTAGGGCATATCATCAAAGAAAGAATCCCGAGGAAGGGGGTGAAGCTGAGGTTAGAAAAGGTTTCTCCCGCTGTTGCTAGTTCTTCCGTTGTTGGTAGTTCCTCAGGTCGGGTTGTTTCTTTTTCAGAGCTTTTTCAATTCTTTCAGAACCTTTCGTATGCGCCTATAGGAAGATTGGGGCTACCTCCTCTCTTTCCGATCTCATTCAGATAATAAGCCAGTCCGGTTTATTAGATAGTGAGTGGGTAAGAGAGGTGCTTGGTCTGTCTCCGAATGTGGGCCTAGAAGCATTAGCCGAGTCTCTGAATATTCCCGAGGGTTCTCAGGAGAAAGACAGCCTTAAGGTGCTAACGGAGCTTCCACGTCTCAGTCCAAGAAGGTGCTTGCTTTATTGGTTGGCAGCTTGGTTATAGTCGTTATGAAGAATGAAGGAGCACTGCTGCACTTCCACGACATGGGAAAGGATCATGGGATGAGGAAAAGAAAGAAAAGGTGCAAGGTGAGGAGATATCGAGAGGTAGAATAGCTGAAATGAGTTCAAAGGAATTAGTTAAGACACGCTTCTTTAGCACAGGCCACGGAGTGAAGTTGGAAGGTTCAATGAACTACGCGAAGGGCAAATCTTGGGCGCTATTGTTGTCTATATACAAGTGGCGTAGGCGAAGCTGTGGCGACTCGTGGAGTAGACAGCGAGCTCCGCTTGAACAGAAAGCAGCAAGCTGCAAGCACTACTCTAAAAGTAGTGAGCTCCGCAACAAAAGCGAAGCGGGCCGCGGTAGCCTATTCAGTTTTTCAGCTGCATCGTACCGTACTATGGGAGGGGTCCGTACCTCCTTTAGGTAGAGCCCCCCTGCTCCTAATGTAGAGCTAGAACTACTGCTACCGTGGAATCCGCGGTCACACATAAGTATCTCGCCTTCCAAAAAGGCTGCTAATTAGCACTAATCCTAATGGGGACCATCGATCAAGAAGGACTTCGGAGACTGCAATCGAATTGATCAAAAAAAAGAAAGAGGGCCAACTCTTCTAGTTGCGCCTCTAACCTTACTACGCTACCCTGATAAAAGGTCGAATTCAGCAGGACTGCAGGCACGAAATGCCGATCAAATCCGTTAAAGGAAGCCTAATCAAAGCGGGCAAACAAGAAGATCTGACTGAGTTGATGATGGACCGGATCTCGAAAGGCGAGAGGCTTTCATAAAGACGTATGATAAAAGGAGGGTCGAGAGAGGCTTATTGCACGATCCACCCAACCCAGCTAAGCTAATCAATGCTGCATAAGATAAGAGAGTGGGAGGCCGGCCCCCCTCTGGAGGTGCACACCCATTTATGAACATATACAAAGGGCTAAAGAGAGAAGTCCATGGAGAACTACCAAATCCAATTACTTTGATTTGTTCGTACCATTATGTCATCGATCACTGCTGGGTCGGTTGGTGAGTCACCCAAAAAAAGCATCGAGAAAGGGAAAGCATATATGTTTTATGAAATGATCAGCGGTTTCATTTATGCTATGCCCTGCATCGTGTTCGTCTGTGTTTATTGAGCTTCAGCGCCATGCGCTTTGCTTCGCTTTATAAAAGAGAGAGAGCCTTGTCTTGAGAGTGAAAAGAAAGGGCAAGCGATAGAAAGGATAGTCCCTCGCGCGTTCGCGAGAACTACTAGAAAATGGTGAGATCATTAGATCATTAGTGAAAGAAGGACCAACGACGATCCTATCCTAAAGGAGAAGAAGGAGTAGGAGGAGTCAGTTTTCTTTGAAGATCGAGGAATCAATCTCCCAATTATGCCATTTGGAAGAA